TTGAAATCTGAAAACAGTGACATAATCATACCGCTCTAATTTATTGGGGTTAAAAAAAAACATAGTCTTCTTCACAATATACATACTATGACTGACTAGTACTGCGGTACAAGGAATTCTCTAAATATGGTAGAAAAAGACTAGAAATAAGAAAAGGTCTTTTGATAATTTTCTGATTATACAGAAAAGAATAGAATTACATAATTTATCAACAAAAATTTAGTTCTTTTTACGAGCTTAATATGTTGATAAATCCGCGGACCTAGAAATTCATTTCGGACAATTGAACCTTCTCAAATTGTTTCTTTTTAAGAACCAAAAAGATTTGTGCTAAAATAATGGATGCCAAGAAAAACAAGAGACCTTGGACACGTAACGGATCTTGAAGTACTATTTCCGCATCCCCCTGACCAAATCCACCCACATTCGGATTACTCGTTAATGGTTGATCAAGTTTGATAGCTTCACCCTCTGAAACAAGAAGTTCTGGTCCTGGAGGTATAATATCAATCACTTCACGTCCATCCGATGCATCCACTATAGTTATTTCGTATCCTCCCTTTTCTTTTCGTACGATTTTGTTTACTATACCAGCTGCTGTAGCATTATAAACATTATTATTACTCTTGCTACCATCGGGATAAATCTGACCTCTTCCCCTGTTCCCGCCTACATATATAGGATATTTTAAGAAGTGAACATCTCTCTTAGTAGCGGGATTGGGGGAAAGAATAGGAAAGGTGATTTCACTATATTTCTGACCTGGAACAGGGCCTACCACAAGAATATTTTTTTTTGTGGGACGATAGCTTTGAAAAGACAGATTACCTATCTTTTCTTTAATCTCAGGCGAAATACGATCGGAGGGGGCCAATTCAAAACCTTCCGGTAAAATGAGAACAGCCCCCACATTCAAAGACCCCTTTTTACCATTAGCAAGAACTTGTTTTACTTGCATATCATAAGGAATTCGAACAACTGCTTCAAATACAGTATCAGGAAGTATCGCTTGTGGAACCTCAATATCCACGGGCTTATTAGCTAAATGGCAATTGGCACATACAATACGGCCAGTTGCTTCTCGCGGATTTTCATAACCCTGCTGTGCAAAAATGGGATATGCATTTGAAATGGGTGCTCGGGTTATTATATATATCATGAGCGATACGGAAATGGATCGAGTAATCTCTTCCTTTATCCAAGAAAAGGCATTTCTAGTTTGCATGGTCCAATCATTGATCCTGAAAAAAAATTCTACAATAAAATTAGGCAGGTCACTAGCATAGTTCCCTATCCATGATTCTGCTATTTACTGAAATAATTTTCCTGGAATACAGGAAGAATCCCTTGGGTGGGTAGAAAGAAAAACAAAAGAATAAGTCACTTTTTGAATGTTTAGCTTTTGTACAAAATAACAAACTTTATAATTGGATCAGTGGATCGTTTTTTCAGTCATTCATTGAATGATAAATCACTACAAGTGACGGAGATACGCGATTTAAATAACGGAAAATCCAATATTTTAAAATTGTATCTAAAATAACTGGAAATGTGGAAACAAGACCAGATATAATTTGATCATTCTGAGCAAATCCAAAATCTTTATAGACAGAACCAATCATTAGTTCCCAACCATGGGTCGAATGAAATCCTATACATAAATCAGTTAATAAAAGAATAGAAAAAGCTTTTATTGTGTCACTTAAGTTATATAGGAATTCTTGAACCCAAGAGTTAAGAATAATAATTTCTTGATTACCTAAAATGGAATAACCACTTAAAATAACGAAACAGATTATATTTGTTGAAAAGTACAAAATTGTATGGATACGATTCTCGTTATGCGTCTTGATCAATTGGATGGTTTCTTTGTAGATTCCAGTACGAAGGTTTTGTAGACGTGTTTCCGGGTATTCTTTTAGCATTTCATCCAAGAGGAACAGTTCCTCGAATTCTATGAATTTTTTTAGAATACTCTTTTCTTGAATGATATTTAAGAAAATTTCGGATTGCCTAGTATTCCACAAATTAGTAACCCAAGATTCCAGACTTTTCTTAAATGTGAAAGAGATGCACCAGGGCAAAAAGACTATAGATGAAAGATATAGAAGGGGAATGAATGCTTTCTTTTTTGCCATTTTTCGTCTTTAATGAACTCAGCTTCACCTCATTCGTCAACTCTATATGATAATAATATTTCTATCAAGCACATAAGTTCTATTCCAAGTCATAGAGCCTATATATAAATCTATTCCCGCGTTTCTTTTTCTTTATTTACAATTCGGGAGTTAGTCCTTGAATTTAGAAAGAATACAGAAAGAAATAGAATAAGAAAGCGAAAGAATCCATTGCCAATTCGAATGAAGAAAAAATATTGTTTCAAAAGATATCAATTGCTAAGATTCGAAACAATTACCCCTTTTGATGAATACACGAAAGAACACTTCACGTAATGAATATTAGTCGGATTTCGAAACCAAAGAACGCCCCCCTTCTATCAAAATAGAAAAATTTCGAAAAAAAAAAATTTTTTTTCCCTAAGAAAGCATTCATTTTTCAGTTCTTTTTTTTTTTTTCAAAATACTTCAATTGGTACACGCAAGAAATAGGCTAATTCTGCAACTTTTTGTTCAATTTCTCGTGGAGTCAAATTTTCGTCAATACGAGTCAAGGGAATGGCCCCCTGTCCTATGATTTCCATATAAAGGACACGACGAGTATAAATACCCTCTTTAACTTCTATTCTGATGGACTGAATATCTTTCATAAGGAATCGGAGAAAAATACGACGATTTTTTCCAGGAAATCCCCAACGAAAAATACACACTATTCCCTCTTTTTTATCGAATCGATCATAACCACTACCTACATTCCACCAAATTGTACACCACAAATAAGAACTAATAAAGAGACCCGCGATTCCATAGAAAGACATCACGATCCCTTGTGGAAAAAAAAGAATTTGCTGAGATGGAAATACAGATAACAAATTCCTACCAAGATAACTGGAAGTTCCAACCAATAAGAACCCTAATGAACCTAAAAAAAGGATAAAGGCCCAGCAGAAATTACTTGTTTTTCGAGACCCCGTTATAAGTTCTATCCATATACGTTCTGATCGCCAACTCATATTAGATCCAGTTCTATTTTATTTGAATTCGGAAAATAAATAACCCAAGCAAATGAATTTTACTTTTCTTTGTTTCCGAAGTAACTTTCATCAACTAGCACTATTTTGATGTAAACCTTTAGGAGTAATTCATCGAATTTCTTCCAGATCTAAAAAAATATATGAGATTTGTCCCTATTGCCCGTATCTAAAATATCTTGTTTTTTTGAACATGAAGAAATAAAGAAGCCATTGCAATTGCCGGAAATACTAGGCCCACTAAAGGCACAAAAATGGAGGGTAAGTTTATCATAGAATGGGTACCTCAATTTAATATTTGTACCTGTTATATATATTATTGTTCTATTCCAATTTTTGTTATATTAATTTCATATTATTATTCTTATATTGTTATAAAGATAGTTTATAATCACTAGAATTCATATATACTTATACTTAGTATATTTGATAAATTATACTAAGTATAGCTAAGTTAATATATAATAATGAATATAGAGAATATAAACTAATATATATTGAATTGAGTCTATATAATGAGTATAAACGAGTATATAATAAAAAATAATAAAATATAAGGAATGTAGAACTAAATAAATGGATTGATTTCGCCCTCTATTTTTACAAGAAACATATGTATGATAATACACCTTTTTCTTTTTCTTAGTATTCTTCTATTCTTATCTTATTACTTATTACTTTGCTCTTGTGTCTTCTAATTGGATTTTTGTCTCAAAATTTATTTTATTTGATTGAAGTGAAGTTAAAAAATGAAAAAAAAAAAAATGAATTCGGGATTTGGATTTTGACTCTGATTTTTATATTGGATTCCTAGAAACTAAATAACTACTCACTCGTCGCAACCCCCCAAAAAGAAAAAAAATGAGGCTCTGCTTGATTTTTCTTTTTAGGTCAAAGGAAAAAAAGCATGGAGCTGAAATAACTCACTCAAAACCCCCTTTAAGGGATTACGCGGTACGATTGAATCAAATAAGCCCTTATGGAATAAATATTCAGCCGCTTGGTAACCTTCGGGTACTGTCTTATTCAACGTTTGTTCAATTACTCTTTTACCCGCAAATGCAATGTAAGCATTGGGTTCGGCAATAATGATATCCCCCAACATGCCAAAACTAGCGGTCACACCGCCAGTAGTAGGAGATGTAAGGATCGATACATAGAATAACTTTTTATTTGTTTGATAATCATATAAAGCAGAAGATATTTTAGCCATTTGCATTAGGCTCAAACTTCCTTCTTGCATACGTGCTCCTCCAGACGCGCATACTAGAATAAGAGGTAAAAGTTGATTGATAGCATATTCGACCAAACGAGTGATTTTCTCACCTACTACGGATCCCATACTACCCCCCATAAACTCAAAATCCATAATCCCAATTGCTACAGGAATACCATTTAGTTGACCTGTGCCTGTTTGAATAGCCTCAGTTAATCCTGTTTTTCTTTGATAAAAAGAAATACGATCTTTATAAGCTTCCTCTTCCGAATGAAATTCAATGGGATCCATAGAGACCATGTCTTCATCCATAGGATTCCAAGTACCTGGATCAATCGAACTTTCGATTCTATTCGAACTGCTCATTTTCAAATGATATCCACAGTGTTCACAAATATTCATTTTTGATTTAAAAAATTTTTTATAAATTAATCCATAACAATTTTCGCATTCAATCCACAAATGCTTGTATTTTTGAGTTTCATCTAGATAATTAAAACTTTCTCTTCTAGTTAAATCACTATCATTTGTATCATTCGTACTAGTTATTATGCTAGAACTCTTGCTTTCACTACTTTTTCTGCCCTTACCACAAATGTAACTATAAAAGTAACTGTCATTGTATTTGTCACTATCACCTAAAATGTAACTATCAATACTGATTTGAGAACGAAGATAACTCTCAATGCAACTATTAATGTTATTATTCCAACTAGATTTAGTATCATACATGTAATGATCATCATCACTCTTAGAGACATTATTCAGATAGCTAGAATTCTTATAACTATAAAAAAGGTTTTCTGGTTTACTTAGAAAAGAATGAGCATTGTCAATCTCCAAAATTTGATTTTCAATATCAAAATAGATGGAATAACTATTCTTCTTACTATCCTTAACTAAAAAAGTTTTATCAGAATCAGATAGGAAATTCCGTATGTTCCTGACACCGACTAAATAATCGACATTACTGTAACTAGAATTGTCACTATCATTCCAACTATGAATATTTTTATTCATATCAGTTAAAATTTTGTCTTCACTTATACTGGTATTTTCAATAGGACCAAAACTATCCATTGATTTACTTAACTCACACCCGTATTCTAACTCCCTATTAAACAACATAGGATTGAGCCAACATTTTTGCATAAAGCTTTTTTCCTCTATTTACATGAAAATACAATAGATGAATAATCATTCGATGAAAAATCATCAAATTTTTTTTTTTATTATATCTCATTTATTTACTATTAAAAAAAATAGAAGTATATAAATGAAATCACTAGGATTAGTAACTGATAATAATAACGAGCGAGTGGGTATTAAAAAGTGGGTATTAAAAAAAGGATTCTTTTTCGTGAAAACCCGGAGTATTATTTCACTATATGTGCTGGAATTCTTTTTCAATTCGATTTTCTTTTTTCTTTCTTTTTTTATAGAAAAAATTCGAATCTAATTTCTAATAGAAAATAATATATTAAATAAAATAATAACAATAATCAAATAAAAAATAAAATAATAATAAATATTCAAATACAATTAATATAATTTTTTTATATTAATTATATTTGAATAAAGAATAATGAAAAAAAAAAATAACCTCATTGGGGGTAATGTATTTATAGACCCAATTACTTCATTTAGTTATTATTCATTTGCTTTTTCCTATATCTTCTATCTTTATCCATTTTTTTTTCATTTTTTTTTATCGATCTTCAAAAAAAAACCATTTTTTGTGGCTATAGAAAACAGCATTCTATGTTAACAATAATAAATAAAAAATTAGGTAAGGTATATGAATAGAACAAGATAGCGGGGGGGGATAAAAGATAAAAGAGTTCTATAAATCTATATACAAGTCATCCACACCCTCTTTTTTTTATTTCATTAATTGAATTTCGTTTGTTGATTAGGGCTAAGTTCCATAAAAACACCCGCCTTTTTTGAAATATCCTGAACAGTTCCTGTAGGTTGAGCGCCTTGTTCAAGGAAATATAGAATAATAGGAATATTTAAATAGGTTTGATTCTTTATTGGATCATAAAAACCCACTTTCCGAAGATCTCTTCCCTCTCTTCGAGATCGAACATCAATTGCAACGATTCGATAAACGGCTCATTGGGATAGATATAGATGAACAATACACCCCCCATAGAAACGTATAAGAAGTTTTCTCCTCGTACGGCTCGAGAAAATTTTAAATTATGTCTATGTATAAAATTATGGTATAAAATTATGATGTCAAATAGATCAATAAAATCATCAAATCAATTAGACTATTATTTAAGTATTTTTTTTTTTTTTCTTATTCTTTTTCTTTCTGAAAAAAAAAAAAATAACTCCTCGTATTCGCAACCTCATAACTCAAATTGGATATCTCTCAAATAACTCAAAGGAAAACAAAACCCCTTAGGTATTTCATTTATTGAGCGGTCTCTACCCCCTTTTCTTTCTTGCCTGTCTTCTTTAGAATCTATTTTTTCTTCGTTCTAATAGAATTGTTGAGACAAATTGAAAATGGTATTTACTTGTTCCAGAATCTTTTAGCTTTTCCCTGAATCATTGGGTTTAGACATTACTTCGGGGATCTTTAATCGTTTCAAAAATGGCAGCAACATACCATTTTTTTATTTCTTTTTTTTAACGAATCATAAAAATAGAAGATTGATTCCCGTAGATAAACTTTTGGTCGAAAAAGTTTTTCCAATTCGAACAAATTTTACTTTTTTTTTTGAACCTTGCTCGAATTGGATCCTTTCGATTTCTCTATCAAAAATATACTTACGAAGTTGTTCTAACTTATTAATTTTCACTAACCTTAGATACTTGCCCCTGAGAAATGAATCAACTCGAGCTCCATCATGTACTATTTGCATCATCAATCCCTCTCCCGTCCCCCAAACAATGAGTTCTAGTGGAACAGAACAAACGATGTCGAGCCAAGAGCACCCTCATTTCTATATACTAGAAAAAATAGCGGATGTTAGAATCCACAGCTAATTTAATCATGTCTTTCAAGTCGCACGTTGCTTTTTACCACATCGTTTCAAACGAAGTTTTACCATAACATTCCTTTAGTTTGGATCTGGTATGTAATTGATTCAATTATAAAATCGTGAATAGTCATTGATTCAATCGATACATAATAATCTATACTTTTTCTTTCTAGGTTTTCCTTCTATATGAATGGGAAATTTCTAAAGTAAAGAAGTAAAGAAAAATTCAAATGAACTTGATATTGTATGAATAGATTTTCTATTCTATTTTGATAGTTTAAAAAATAGAAAAAAAAAATGAATTTCTTCAAAAAAAATTGAAATAAATTATATTTTTATTAAATTATTATAAATTAATAAAAAAATATAATAATTTATTATACAATTATCCACAGCGATTACAATAAAAAAAAAGAAAAGAAAAAAAATCGAGTCGCTTTTGAATCTACATATTCAAAAGCGACTCGATTTAGATTTGAGACGAATGATTTAAAAAAGGGGTAATCTTTATTCTGATATACAATTTGTATTCAAATAGGATATACATCATTAATGGATATCCTCTGGGACGGAAGGATTCGAACCTCCGAATAGCGGGACCAAAACCCGTTGCCTTACCGCTTGGCCACGCCCCATTTTTTGATTCGACACTAATAAACATTATTATTGGTATTGTTTGTTCGTCAATTCCAGTTCAAAAAAATCTATAGAATAAACTGTTGCTGGCATTTTGATATGCGTAGATATAGAATTAAACTAAAATTATTGATCATTACATAGAATTCAATTAAGATATTGTATGAAAATATGATTTCTTCTATTTTTTTTTTTTTCAGAATGAAAAGATTTTGAACTCGAGAAGTTCAAATCAAAGAAGGACTTTGGGAGGTCGGATTGTATTTTATTTATTTTTTTAGTTTTACAAATTTCTCAATATTAAACTATCCAGAATTGATAAATATTTATATAAATACTAATTAATAGATAGTATAAATCGTAAATAAAATAAATAACAAGATTTTTTTTAATAATATAAATCAAATATTATAAATATTAATATTAGCATTTTCTTTTTTGATATTTTAAAATATGAAATTCACAACACAAATTAAATAAAATAATAATATAATTAAAATAAAAAAAAATAGTAATCAAATATTTGAATTATTTAAATTATTATCTATTTTATTATTTATATAATTATATATTATAAATATATATAATTATGAATAAATTCTAATAATAAATTATACATATAATAATAAATTATACATATAAAAATTATACATACATATATATACAATAAAAATTCTAATTCAAAAAAAAAAGCAAAAATCTAATTAATTTTCTTTAAGAACAAAATTTTTGTTATGCTTAATATCTTTAGTTTGGTCTGTATTTGTATTCACCCCGCCCTTTATTCAAGTAGTTTTTTCTTAGCGAAATTACCTGAAGCCTACGCTTTTTTGAATCCAATTGTAGATATTATGCCAGTAATACCTCTACTCTTTTTTCTCTTAGCTTTTGTTTGGCAAGCTGCTGTAAGTTTTCGATGAGATCTTTAATTTGAATAATGTCCTAAATAAATTCTGAATTTATTCGAAAACAAAAATTCGAACATTTTAACAATTTATAAGATCAGATAAGTTTTACAGTGTGAATCCTCGATTCAAATATTGAAATTTTTTTGATAGACAAGAAAAATCTGGACCATCTCATCATTTCCTCATTCTTACGTTTTTTTTTTTTTTCATTGAGAAATCCTAATTCTAATCCTATTATTGGATTTGAGTCCACCACCAATACCTAAATTGTGGATATGAAAGAATATTTTTGTTAATACTAATATTAGTAAGAAAGAGTAATATTAAAGGGCTCGACTCTTACTACAAATAAATTTCCTAATTTTTTTTTTTATTTCATCGAAAATCACTTCATTTCTTAGAAACTTAGTATCATATGTTTCTTTTGATACAAAGAAACATAATGTGTAATATAAGAGAATCTATTCTCTTTCTCTGTCGTTTTTTTTAATTATCTTGGAGATTTTGTAATGCTTACTCTAAAACTATTTGTTTACACGGTAGTGATATTCTTTGTTTCTCTTTTCATCTTCGGATTCCTATCTAACGATCCAGGACGTAATCCAGGACGTGAAGAATAAAAAAATATTTTTAGTTTTCTGTGTTTTCTCCTTGCTTGTGCTGGATTTTGAAATATTTTTAGGATTTTCTCTATTTTCCGTCTTTAAATAGTAAATAAAAAAATCAAACAAACAAGGAAAACAAAAAAAAGAAGTTCTATAAGTTCACAAAAAAAAAAATACCAAATTATCAACAGAAACGGAAAGAGAGGGATTCGAACCCTCGGTACAAAAATTTGTACAACGGATTAGCAATCCGACGCTTTAGTCCACTCAGCCATCTCTCCCCAATTGAAAAAATAGAATTCCTATGTTTATGTTACATCGCATAAACAAAAAGAACAAAAAGTAGGACTTGAAAAAAGCCTTCTTTATATCTTATCTCTCTTTTTTTATTCTATTTCTATTTGATTTCTATTTATAATGGATTTCTATTCATTATTCCATATTTTTATATATTTTTATATATTTTTATATTTATATATATTATTTTA